TTTCGAAAGGCAATGAAAAAGGCTATTGAATTAGCTGAACAAACGGATACAAAAGGAATGCAAGTACAAATTGCAGGGCGGATTGACGGAAAAGAAATTGCACGTGTCGAATGGATCAGAGAGGGCAGGGTTCCCCTACAAACAATTCGCGCTAAAATTGATCATTGTTCCTATACAATTCGAACTATCTATGGAGTATTAGGCATCAAAATTTGGATATTTGTGGACGAGGAATAATAGACCTTTATTTATCTTGCCATTCTGGCCAGTGATAGAACAAAAAAAAACAAACTGTTTCATTCTTTTTCCGTTAAATCAAACAAAAATGAGCAATTCTAATTCTATAAGGTTGAATAAAAATTCGATTGACCATTTGTTATAATTGCTATGCTTAGTGTGTGACTCGTTAATTTTTCTTTAGAGTTTAGATTTGGAATTAAAAAAAAATAGACTAAACCCTACTTAAACTTAATAACTATATAAAATAAATAAAATAAAAACAAAAATAAAAACAAAATAAACCAATAACCAAAAAATAAACTAATAACCAACTTATTGCTTCGTATTGTCGAGATCCCAAGAAACAGTCACTATATGAGATGAGTGGATCAATCATATAGTTGCAGCAACTGCAACTAAAATCTTTTCCATAAAAAATCTGATTATGGGTTTGTGAAACAAAAATAAAGGGATGTGGATAAATGGAAGGATGATAGAAAGAGAGAACAAAAATATCAATGATATATGATTCCAATATGTATGGTCTATGAATTACCTCATAAAGGCAATGTGATAAAGCATCAATACTGAATGAATATAAATAATAATAAAGAGCCTCGGGTTAATAAAAACTAAGGAGATTGACTCGAGAAGGAATTTTGTTGGGAGCTCCATTGCAGAGTTCAGGCCTAACCATTAACGGAGAAGCTATGGGAACGACGGAACCTGTGACTGCATAGGATTCTACTGAAAACGAATCCGAATAATTCATTGGGTGGGATGGCGGAACGAACCGAAAAAAAATTTATTTATTCTGAGAAGTCATGGGTTGACCTAGGAATAAAACAGTAAAGAGTCAATATTCGCCCGCGAAACCTTTATTTATTGAGATTCCCACGAAACCTTTATTTATTGAGATTACATTACAATATTTTGGCATCATTTGATAAGGGTAAAAATAAGGATCAAGGATCGTTAAAATAAAAAGCATTATCTATAATTATAAAAAGCATTATCTATAATTTATATCTATAAATATGCATAACATAAATATTCTAGCTGCATATCCTGTATATACATCTTCCTGTATAACAAAACAAATTCAATATTAATAAATGTCTTAGTGTATTAGTTTATTAAATACATGCGTATCTGTAATATTATTGAATCCTTTCATTCGCGAGGAGCTGGATGAGAAGAAACTCTCATGTCCGGTTCTGTAGTAGAGATGGAATTAAGAAACGACCATCAACTATAACCCCAAAAGAACCAGATTTCGTAAACAACATAGAGGAAGAATGAAGGGAATATCTTGTCGGGGCAATCGTATTTGTTTCGGCAGATACGCTCTTCAGGCACTTGAACCCGCTTGGATCACAGCTAGACAAATAGAAGCGGGGCGAAGAGCAATGACACGATATGCGCGTCGTGGTGGAAAAATATGGTTACGTATATTTCCCGACAAACCTGTTACAGTAAGACCTGCGGAAACACGTATGGGTTCGGGGAAGGGATCCCCCGAATATTGGGTATCCGTTGTTAAACCAGGTCGAATACTTTATGAAATGGGCGGAGTATCAGAAGCTGTAGCCAAAGCAGCTATTTCACTAGCTGCGTCCAAAATGCCTATACGAACTCAATTTGTCAGGATAGGTATGTAGAACTAAACAGTGTATTGAGGATGAAAAAACAACGGCAAGTTTTTTTATTTCTGGACAGAGAATATTTCTTTTTTCCTTCATCCTTTGCATTAAAATAACGGATTCCAATAAAATGATATGATTCAACCTCAGACCCTTTTGAATGTAGCGGATAACAGCGGAGCTCGAGAATTGATGTGTATTCGAATCATAGGAGCTGGTAATCATCGATATGCTCATATTGGTGACGTTATTGTTGCTGTAATCAAAGAAGCAGTGCCTAATATGCCACTAGAAAGATCGGAAATAATTAGAGCTGTAATTGTACGTACTTGTAAAGAACTCAAACGTGACAACGGTATGATAATACGATATGATGACAATGCTGCGGTTGTCATTGATCAAGAAGGAAATCCAAAAGGAACTCGAGTTTTTGGTGCGATCGCTCGGGAATTGAGACAGTTGAATTTTACTAAAATAGTTTCATTGGCTCCCGAGGTATTATAAATACTACTAGATGGGACTATGATATATCAGAACATCTAAAATAGATCAAATTTAGTAGATTAGTAGATTGTGTCTCACGCATATACTTTTAATAATAAATAATTTTATAATAAAAAAAAAAAAGAAAGAAAATAAAACAAAGAAAAAAAGGAAACATGTTGATTATATCAAAATTAGGAGGCACCAATAATTATAGTTCGTCATGGGTAAGGACACTATTGCCGATATAATAACTTCTATAAGAAATGCTGACATGAATAAAAAAGGAACGGTTCGAATAGCATCTACTAATATCACCGAAAATATTGTGAAAATACTTCTACGAGAAGGTTTTATTGAAAACGTTCGGAAACATCAGGAAGGTAACAAATATTTCTTGGTTTCAACTCTGCGACATAGAAAGACTAGGAAAAGAATACACAGAACTATTTTAAAGCGTATCAGCCGACCCGGTTTACGCATTTATTCCGACTATCAACAAATTCCTAAGATTTTAGGTGGAATAGGAATTGTAATTCTTTCTACTTCCCGAGGTATAATGACAGATCGAGAAGCTCGACGAGAAAAAATTGGAGGCGAACTTTTGTTATATATATGGTGATCCTCCTCCTCTGGTATCCTAATTTTCTCTCTAACTTCCTATTTGTGAAATAGAGAGGAAAAGTGAGTTATATAACTCTTCCTCCATTAGTTGATACTTCAAGGAAGTTACCTGGAATGAAAGAACAAAAATTTATTCATGAAGGTTTAATTACTGAATCACTTCCCAACGGTATGTTTCGGGTCCGCCTAGATAATAAAGATGTAATTCTAGGTTATGTTTCGGGAAGGATCCGGCGCAGTTTTATACGGATACTACCTGGGGATAGAGTAAAAATTGAAGTAAGTTGTTATGATTCAACCAGGGGACGTATAATTTATAGACTTCGCAACAAAGATTCGAATGATTAGGTGATTTTTAAAGCATTCCTTTCATGACGATACAATTCGAAGTTAAAAAAAAATTCAAGAGACTTATTTTCTTCCAAGGAATAGATTCAAAATTAAGGTAAGGAATAAGAAATATGAAAATAAGGGCTTCCGTTCGTAAAATTTGTGAAAAATGTCGACTGATCCGTAGGCGCGGACGAATTATAGTGATTTGTTCCAATCCGAGACATAAGCAGAGACAGGGATAATCTTTCTAAAAAAGAACTTTCTAAAGAAAAGACAAAAATAAAGGATTTCTTTTAATATGAAATGGATATTTCCGTATCTTTTCTTTCCGTATATTTCTGACTTATATTTATAAGATGATAAAATATGACAAAAGCTATACCAAGAATCGGTTCACGTAGGAATGGGCGTATTGGTTCACGTAAGAATGGACGTAGAATACCAAAAGGAATTATTCACGTTCAAGCAAGTTTCAACAATACCATTGTAACTGTTACAGATGTACGAGGTCGGGTGGTTTCCTGGGCCTCCGCTGGTACTTCCGGATTCAAAGGGACAAGAAGAGGGACACCCTATGCTGCTCAAGCGGCGGCGTTAAATGCTATTCGTACAGTAGTTAATCAGGGTATGCAACGAGCAGAAGTTATGATAAAAGGTCCTGGTCTCGGAAGAGATGCAGCATTACGAGCCATTCGTAGAAGTGGTATACTATTAAGTTTCGTACGTGATGTAACACCTATGCCACATAATGGATGTCGACCCCCTAAAAAAAGACGTGTGTAGAAATAAGAAAAAAACGGATTTCAAGAGAAATAAATGATTCAATGATCTGATCAAATAATAGTATTAGTATAGTATGGTTCGAGAGGAAGTAGCAGGATCCACTCGAACACTACAGTGGAGGTGTGTTGAATCGAGAGTAGACAGTAAACGTCTTTATTATGGTCGTTTCGTTCTGTCCCCGCTTATGAAAGGTCAAGCCGATACTATAGGTATTGCCATGCGAAGGGCTTTACTTGGAGAAATAGAAGGAACATGTATCACACGTGCAAACTCTGAGAAAGTGCCGCATGAATATTCTACGATAATAGGTATTGAAGAATCGGTACATGAAATTTTACTAAATTTGAAAGAAATTGTATTGAGAAGTAATATATATGGAGTTAGAGACGCATCCATTTGCGCCAGGGGCCCTAAATACGTAACCGCTCAAGATATCATCTCACCACCTTCCGTGGAAATAGTTGACACAACACAACATATAGCTAACCTGACGGAACCAATGGATTTGTGTATTGGATTACAAATCAGGCGAGATCGTGGATATCGTACGAAACCAACAACTAACTCTCAAAATGGAAGTTATCCTATAGATGCTGTATCTATGCCTGTTCGAAATGCGAATCATAGTATTCATTCTTATGGGAATGGGAATGAAAAACAAGAGATACTTTTTCTAGAAATATGGACGAATGGAAGTTTAACTCCTAAGGAAGCACTTTATGAAGCTTCTCGTAATTTAATTGATTTATTTATTCCTTTTCTACATGCGGAGGAAGAGGACATTAATTTCAAAGAAAATAAAAACAGGTTTACTCTACCCATTTTTACCTTTCAAGATAGATTAACTAATCTAAAGAAAAACAAAAAAGAAATTCCATTGAAATGTATTTTTATTGACCAATCAGAATTACCTTC